GGTGTGGGTCATATCTCCTTTCAAGATTCATCCGACAGAATCCCGCTTACTTATTATATTAGAATATATGGTTATATGGTGTAGGCATATATGAATAAAACTCTCTCACTTTCACTTTGCCTCTGGTTCTCCATTCCAGATTCCAGAAAAGGGAATTCAAATTCCCTAATTTGATTTTTTTTTTATTATGATTCTATCATCATATTGATTATATATTCTATTAATAATGGAATTCTATTAATAATTCATAATGAATATTCTAATTTTCATTTAGAATTTAGAATTCTCCATTTTGAATTCTAAATTACATATTAAAGAATTCATATTTCCATTTTCAAAATGGAAATATTTATTTTCTTATTTATTTTTATTCATTATGTTTATTATATATTTTTTATATAGTTCAATTCTAAATAGAAAAATAGAAATGAATAAATTATCGAATTTAAGTTCTATAATTTATTATTTTTTTTTTTTGAATTGAATAATGAATTGATTTTGATTAGTTAATTTAGAAATGTATTGATATTGTATTGTATAATGAATCTTATACATTATACAATACAAATAGAAATCCAATTATTTGATTTATTGGGTTGATATTTTATGAAATTATTAAAAAGAAAAAGAGGAGATCTGACACATTTTTTCCTTTTTCTTCTCTTAGTGACTTCTAATTTAGAATAGAATTCAGTAGTCAGATGTAGTAGAATGTCTAGAGATTTCTATCTCCAGATTGATAGTATATTCTACTTGGTTGGCGCCGGTGGATTCTTTTCATTAAGATCCGGGTAGAGGATCCTTGCTTCTATTGATTCGATACGGAATGCATCGACCAATGGGATTCTCTCCCATTTCCCAGATTTATACTTCAATCCGTTGAATTCCGAGGAACCCCTACATGGACATAGAACAACTCATGGATTCCTATACCTAAATTAGGTACTTTTGGCCTGTACTAACCAGACCTGACCCCCCCACCCCAGAAACAATCAAGTTATTTAATTAAGGTGTCTCACTAACTCTTTGATCATGGACAGGAAAAGGGGTCGTATAGAATTCGACCACGAGGATTGATGAACAAGAATGGGTTTGTTTATCAGATATTTGATAAATGCCGATTGGATCCATTGGAATGAATTATTGTTTTCATTTTCATGCCCCGAGGGATCTCAGCGATCGTGTGGGAATGATTTATATGGCCCAACCGATCAGCCATAGGGACTAGGGACTAATGAGTAAATAGGTACAAAAATATACAAAAACGCATTAGGGCTATACGGACTCGAACCGTAGACCTTCTCGGTAAAACAGATCAAACTGATTATTATCGAAATGATTCGAACTGTTTCAAAGACCCGACATGCATTTTTTTTTGCATCGGGCTCTTTCATCAACTGATGGATCGATCAGTTAGTCCACCATATTTTTCTTGACAGGAAGATAACAAGATGGTTCCGTGTGCTCTGATTCCTTATTTTCTTTGCATTCTGATCCAGGAGCAATACCAAAGTTTTTCAAAAGGTTACCTTGACGTAGGTCTGCCTCCGGCCTAGATCAACCTAAATGAAATGGAGTCTCTATCGATCCGCTCCCAGAGTCAAATATGATACTTCATACACCTCAAAGTTCATAGGACGAAAAGAGCTTATTTTGAGGTCCCTATACTCATTATGCCTAGCATTGAATGAGCTGGGTCTTCACCTTATCAATATCAATTATCAAATCAATGATTGGTTCTATTTTGTATTTGGCGCCTGAATTGGCACCTGAATCGGACCGAACCTAATATTGCTAATATTGTCAGGCTATTGTTCTCCCGTTCCCTCGAATCAATGGAGTAAGACATCGATTTCTCAATAAGATCAATTCTGTTGATTGGGACTCCCCTGAAAAGCATTGGCGCACGTGTAAACGAGGTGCTCTACCTAACTGAGCTATAGCCCTTGTCATAGATATCTTAACATCTAGATCATTTCTTGTCAAGATGGATGTTGCATAATCCGACATGCCGTTTCCTGCGAAACATGGGTATTGCTTATCAATTTATAATTGGTCAATTTATAATTGGTATTGCTTATATTTTGCTTATATTTATAATTGGTATTGCTTATAAGTAATATTCTCTCTATAATCTATGATGCGATAGGTCCCATTTTTCTCTTTGTGATGATAAATGACCTACTTAACCCAGTGGTTAGAGTATTGCTTTCATACGGCAAGAGTCATTGGTTCAAATCCAATAGTAGGTAGAACTTATTAGATACCGTTGACTCCGGTATCTAATAAGTTTTTCTACTTCTCCCTTTTTTCTTTTGATTTTATTGATTTTTTTTTTCTTTTCCCTATTACCTTACCGTTCCACTACTCAATACAATATTTGTTTTTGTTCGTTGCATCAGATTACAATTGATTGTATCCAATTGACAGAATCCGAATATGGTGTATAACTTTTGATTATTCTGATACATCGACTAGTACGAAATAGCATTGATAGCCTCGACTCGTGTCCTAGCTCGTCTGAGAGCTAGATTCGCCTCAATTGCTTGTCTCTTGCCTTCAGCTCTACTCAGGTTAGCTTCAGCTATTTCAAGAGTTCGCTGAGCTTCTCGCGGATCAATGTCACTACCCTTCTCCGCATCATTTACCAAAATGGTTATCTCATTATTGCCTATTCTCGCGAAACCGCCCATAAGAGCCATCGTTAACCATTGGTCGTTGAGGCGTATTCTCAAAATTCCTATATCCACAGCTGTTGCAATAGGGGAGTGGTTGGGTAATACGCCAATTTGGCCACTATTAGTGGATAAAATGATTTCTTTCACTTCTGAATCCCAAATAATTCGATTAGGAGTCAGTACACAAAGATTTAAAGTCATTTCTTCAATTTGCTCTCCACTTCTAAGTTCATAGCCTTCGCGGTAGCTTCATCGATGTTACCTACCAAATAAAAGGCCTGCTCGGGAAGACCATCTAATTCTCCGGAAAGGATCAGTTGAAACCCCCTAATTGTTTCTGCGAGACCAACATATTTCCCTGGAGAACCAGTAAATACTTCTGCTACGAAGAAGGGTTGTGATAAGAAACGCTCAATTTTTCGTGCTCTTGCTACGGTTAAACGATCCTCTTCGGATAATTCGTCCAACCCAAGAATAGCTATAATGTCCTGAAGTTCTTTGTAACGCTGTGAAGTTTGCTTAACTCTTTGTGCAGTTTCATAATGCTTCTCACCAACAATCCTAGGTTGGAGCATAGTTGACGTTGAACCCAAAGGATCCACTGCTGGATAGATACCTTTGGCAGCTAACCCTCTTGATAGTACGGTAGTAGCATCTAAATGTGCAAATGTCGTGGCAGGAGCAGGGTCGGTCAAATCATCTGCAGGTACATAAACTGCTTGAATGGAAGTTATAGATCCCTCTTTGGTAGAAGTAATTCTTTCTTGCAAAGAACCCATTTCTGTACTAAGGGTAGGCTGATAACCCACGGCAGAAGGCATTCTACCTAATAAGGCAGATACTTCTGATCCTGCTTGGACGAAGCGGGAGATATTGTCGATAAATAGAAGTACGTCTTGTTCATTAACATCCCGGAAATATTCCGCCATGGTTAGGGCAGTCAAACCAACTCTCATACGAGCTCCTGGCGGTTCATTCATCTGACCGTAGACTAGAGCTACTTTTGATTCTGCAATATTTTGTTCATTAATCACTCCGGATTCTTTCATTTCCATGTAAAGATCATTTCCTTCACGAGTACGTTCACCTACTCCACCAGATACAGATACACCCCCATGAGCTTTGGCAATGTTGTTGATCAATTCCATGATCAGTACTGTTTTACCCACCCCGGCTCCCCCGAATAGTCCGATTTTTCCTCCACGGCGATAGGGAGCTAAAAGATCCACCACTTTAATCCCTGTTTCAAAGATCGAGAATTTGGTATCTAACTGTATAAAGGCAGGCGCAGATCTATGAATAGGGGATGTTGTGCGAGTATCCACGGGACCCAAATTATCAACAGGCTCTCCAAGAACGTTGAAAATTCGTCCGAGAGTGGATCCACCGACTGGAACACTTAGAGGAGCCCCCGTATCAATCACTTCCATTCCTCTCATCAGACCATCCGTAGCACTCATAGCTACAGCTCTAATTCGATTATTTCCTAATAATTGTTGTACCTCACAAGTCACATTAATTTGCTGACCGACAGTATCTCGACCCTTAACTACCAAAGAGTTGTAAATATTAGGCATCTTGCCCGGGGGAAAAGCTACATCCAGTACCGGGCCAATGATTTGAGTGATACGCCCCAGGTTTCTTTCCTCAAGTGTGGAAACCCCGGGACCAGAAGTAGTAGGATTGATTCTCATAATCAAAAAAAAAAGTAAAATATGTCTCAAATTTTTGCGAATATTACCGAATCAAAAATGTCCGATAGCAAGTGGATCGGTTAATTCAATAAGAAATGGGGGTTAGCACTCGATTTAGTTGGTACTATCCAATCAAATCCAATTCAATCGTTTACTTATTCAATAAGTGAATTTTCAAGTTCAACCAACCTTTTTCGAAATATTGAGTAAATGAATAAGAATCATGAGGAAGTGTTTTATTTATCTATCATTATAGACAATCCCATCCAGATTATAGAATTTGTGGAATTCGAACCTGAACTCTATTGTTGTCCCTTATTTTTTTTTTCACCATATTGATTTCTGCCTATTCTTGTTTTATACATACCTTTTCATGTATGGATTCCGCCTATTTTCTCATAGGGGGATTTACATATACAACATATATGACTGTCAAGAGTCAATTTGGTATTATTTAGATTCAAATTAGATTAAAAAAAAAAAAAAAGAAAAAAAAAATAAGGGGATTAATTAGGAACTTGAAAAACAAGGATTGGGTTGCGCCATACATATGAAACAGTATACAATAATGATAATGATGTATTTGACGAATGAAATACCATGGTTCTTTATTGAACCATTCCAATTT